GAAGAAGAATCCAATACCTATGGATTTATCCTTATGAAACATCCTGCAAATCCTTTTCTTTTTTTTCTATTTCTATATATAGAAATAGAAAAAAAAGAAAACTGGAATGAGATAATAAAGAAAGATTTGGATATGCGTAAAGATCTAATCTTGTTTTCAGCCGAAACAAAACAAGATGAAGTCTTTTTTTGTTTTAATTCTTTTCCTAAGTTATAAGTTGAAGTGAATTGAAGAAGTTCTATTTGTTCAATTATACCCGGAAAAGAAAACAAGGAATAAGAATCTTTCAGGAGAAAAAATCATGATTCTTTCGATACAAGACGACACAAGAAAATCCTTTTCTTGTGTCGTCTTGTATCGAATCGAATAGACGATTAGGAATACTAAGAAGACTTTCTAGAAATCTTTTTGACTTTCATTTTTCCCGTCCTTGCCTTGTATTCTATTCTTTTGTATTTGTATACTTATTTTATATCATTAGGAATGGTCTACAAGTAATGAGTTTCAGACATCCCGCAAAAAAAAAAAAAAAAAGAATAAAATAAACAAAGAAAAGACTTATAGAATTTTTTGAATCATATTCCTATATCATTCTATCGATCAACAAGAAGTTGGCACTTTTACCAACTTTATTTTAAGGAATCTCTAGATCTAGAAATTCATTTCGTACAACTGAACCTTTTCAAACTGTTTCTTTTTCAGAACCAAAAAGATTTGTGCCAAAATCACAGATGCCAAGAAGAACAGCAGACCTTGGACTCGTAATGGATCTTGAAGCACTATTTCTGCGTCTCCCTGACCAAAACCTCCTATATTTGGATTACTTGTTAATGGTTGATCAAGCTTGATAGATTCTCCTTCTGAAACAAGAAGTTCTGGTCCTGGAGGTATAATATCAACCACTTGACGTCCTTCTGATGCATCAACTATGGTTATTTCATATCCCCCTTTTTCTTTACGTGCTATTCTGCTTACTATACCAGCAGATGTAGCATTATAAACTGTATTGTTACTCTTGCTACCATCAGGATAAATCTGACCCCTTCCTCTGTTCCCACCTACATATATGGGATATTTTAAGAAGTAAACGTCTTTTTTCGTAGCAGGGTCGGGGGAAAGAATAGGAAAGACGATTTCACTATATTTCTGACCGGGAACAGGACCTATCACAAGAATATTTCTTTTATTAGGACGATAACACTGAAAAGAAAGATTGCCCATCTTTTCTTTCATTTCGGGATAAATACGATCGGGGGGAGCTAATTCGAATCCCTCGGGTAAAATAAGAACAGCTCCTACATTCAAAGCTCCTTTTTTACCATTAGCAAGAACTTGTTTCAGTTGCATATCATAAGGAATTCGAACAACTGCTTCAAATACAGTATCAGGAAGTACAGCTTGCGGAACTTCAATATCCACGGGCTTATTAGCTAAATGGCAATTGGCACATACAATTCGCCCAGTTGCTTCTCGTGGATTTTCATATCCCTGCTGCGCAAAAATGGGATATGCATTTGAAATAGATGCTCGAGTTATTACATATATCATGATCAATACAAAAATGGATCGAGTCATCTGTTCTTTTACCCAAGAAAAAGTCTTTCTATTTTGCATGGTCCAATCATTGATCCCCGGAATTTCTACAATAAATTCGATAGGTAACCAGTATAATTCCCTATCCACAAGTTTGCCATTGTATTGATTGTACTGAAATAATTGTACTGGTGGAATATAGTATGAATACCTTGAGTTGAAAAGGTATAAGTATAAAGAATAAGTAAGATGAAAAATGATTTCTTTATACACGAAGAAGGATTCTTATTTGATTGATATCAAATAATGAATTATTCATTCTTATTCATTCATTGAATGATAAATTACTACAAGCGAAGGAGATACACGATTTAAAAAATGGAAGATCCAATATTTCACAATTGTATCTAGAATCACTGGAAAAGTGGAAACAAGACCAGATATAATCTGATCATTCTGAGCCAATCCAAAATCGTTGTAGATCGAACCAATCATTAGTTCCCAACCATGGGTTGAGTGAAACCCGATCCATAAATCAGTAACTAAAAGAATTGAAAAAGCTTTGATTGTATCGCTTAAGTTATAGAGAAATTCCTGAATCCAAGAATTTAGAATGAAAAGTTCTTCATTACCCAGAAAAAAATAACCACTTAGTATAGCGAAACAGATTAGGTTTGTAAATAAATGCAAAATTATATGGAAATGAGATTCATTTTGTCTTTGGACCAATTGTATTGTTTCCTTGTGCATTCCTATACGAAACCTTTGCATATGTGTCTCCGAGTACTCCTTTATCATTTCGTTCAACAGGAATAGTTCTTCTAATTCCATAAATTTTTCTAGAACATTTTTCTCTTGAATATTATTCAAAAGGATTTCGGATTGCCTGGTATTCCACCAATTAAGAACCCAAGTTTCTATACATTTCTTAAATGAGAGAGAAACCCACCAGGGCAAAAAGAGTATAGACACAAGATATGGGAGGGAAGCCAATGCTTTCTTTTTTTTCATTCTGTATCCGTGATGTAAATTGTTAATGAACCTTTTTCATTCGTCGATTCTATCTCTGAGATTTCTATGAAGCACGAATTATATAACAAGAAGAAGGTATCGAACCTATGGATCTTTTCCTATTTTTGTTTTTGTGTAAGAATTGAGTCTTTAGGATCTAGAATAGAACATACAAGAAGGGCCCTTTTCGAATGAAAAAAAAGAAGTAAATATTATTTCCATATTCCAGAGATCGCAATTAGGCAAATTGTAACCGATTTCCCCTTCATTTATTCCTTTCGATGAATACTCCGAAAACCCATTTTGAACTCACGAATATAATTTGGATTTAAAGACGAACTCTACCAGATCATTTAATTCTTTTATTTCTATTTTGAATTCAAAAGATTTCACTGTCTAACCGCAGCGCGGAGATAGGGTCTCAATTCAAAGGACGAATTATGTTTTACGAAAACAAAAGACATGTTAGGATATTTGATGAATCTAAACTACACTTATTAGACCTTTTGATAGTATCTTATTAGACCTTTTGATAGTATAAAGAATGAAGCTGGACGACATGTGTATGCATATACAAAATATTTTTTGTGTACAAATCTCCTTAATCTATTTTTTTTTTTCAATATATTTTATTTGATTAATTCTATTATATTTTTAGGTTTTATTAATATTGTTCCATATACGTTCTCCTGATAGATGTATTAAGTTCCTTCTCTCATGCTGATATTTATTCTTTAGTTTCTTTAGTTCATTTCAAAATACTTCAATGGGGACGCGCAAGAAATAGGCCAATTCGGCAGCTTTTTGTTCAATTTCTCGTGGAGTCAAATTCTCATCAGTACGGGTCAACGGAATGGCTCCTTGGCCCCTGATTTCCATATAAAGGACACGACGAGGAAAAAGACCCTCTCTCACCTCCATTCTGATTGATTGGATATCTTTAAGAAAGATACGAAGGAAGATGCGACGATTTATTCCAGGAAATCCCCAACGAAAAAGGGACATTATCCCTTCTTTTCTATCAAATCGGTCATAACCATTACCTACATTCCATGAAATTGTGCACCACAAATAAGAACTAATGAATAGACCTGCGATTCCATAGAAAGACATCACGATCCCTTGGGGGAAAAAAAGAATTTGCTGAGACGGAAATACGGATATCAGATTTTTACCAAGATAACTGGAAGTTCCAACCACTAAGAATCCTAGTGAACCTAAAAAAAGGATAAAGGCCCAGCAAAAATTACTTGTTTTTCGAGACCCCGTTATAAGTTCTATCCATATATGTTCTGATCGCCAGTTCATACTATACTAGATCCAGTTGCATTCGATTGGAATTTATAGAATAACCCAAATGGATTTGACTCGACTTTTATTGCTTGATCCCTAAGTAACTTTCATTAACTAGCAGCATTTCGGCAGGAACCATTAGAAATAATTGGTTAGATACATTGAGTTTCTATTTCAAAGATTTTTCAAAAAAGATTTGCGGATCATTTTGAATTTAATCATTTAATTTATTAAGCTATAACTGCATATACATGCATTAATGCGTATATTATCCATATATATACATAACAACGGTATACATAATAAAAAAACTCTTACATTTGTTTTCGGAAAGTCCACATAGCATATATCCTACCCTATTACATTAAAAAAAAGTATCTGTATGATGATCTAGTGTTGAAATAAATTTATGAGATTTGGTCCCATAATATTTAGACAATCTTATTTCTTTGAACATAAAGAGATAAAGAAGCCATTGCGATTGCCGGAAAGACTAGGCCCACTAAAGGAACAAAAATAGAGGGAAAGTTCAAATCTATCATAGAATGGGTACCTCGATTTCATATTTATATTATAAATTATAATTATAAAGATATCTTATGATAAGTCTATCTATTAGAAAGAATATTCAGATAATATTCATATGAAATATTTCATAATCAATAACGAATGTAGAACTCAACGAAGCGTACTTATTCCTCTTTATACACGAATATGTATGAGAATCCTGCTTTCAGAAATTGGATTCTTCTTCTCCCATCCTTATCTTCATCGTCTTTCTATCTTTCCTTTCAAAACACCTTTTTTTTTGAAAAGAAAGATAGAAACGAGTTTATTAGGAGTTTCCTACTTTAACCAATCTTATCCAACAAACATGGATTCCTAGTGAAAAACGGGAGTTCTCGCTAAATAGAAAGAACTTCTATATTCTGATTATTTTTTATTTGAATATTTATTTATTTTGAATCTTCATTCAAGGGAAGGAAACCGTGTAGCTGAAATAACTCATTCAGAACACCTTTTAAAAGATTACGTGGTACGATTGGGTCGAATAAGCCCTTATGGAATAAATACTCAGCCGTTTGTGAGCCGTCAGGTACTGTCTTTTTCAATGTTTGTTCAATTACTCTTTTACCCGCAAACGCAATGTAGGCATTAGGTTC